TTAAAAATAAGCTAAAAAAAGCTTTTGGGCTCATACCTCAAATATAAAGGAATCACCTTTTTTTTAAAAAAATAAAGTGCCTGATTAAAGGATTATTCTGATAGAGTAAATTAAGTAGTTTCTCTACCTTTATTATATTTTATAGGGTTAAACTATATCTAATAATATCAAAAATTACCGTGCATCATACACTAAAATATAATTTAAATAAATTTTTAATTTATTATCGAGAATTCCCCTCTATTTTAAATTTTTTTCCCCTTTAACTCAAATAAAATACTTTTCTTATTTATTTTATTTTTTAGAGCATTAATTTCAATCTCATCTAATTCCTGATTTGGGTGTTGAATTGGATTAGAAATTAATTTACTAAGATTTATCCCCCTAATTAATAATTCAAATAATATTTTAACATCTGAAACCTCATTAAAATATTTCCTAATTCAAGCTATCGCCTCTATTAATTTATTATTTTATATTATCCTTAAAATAATATTAATAAAAAATTTTGAAATAAATAACTATATCATAATTATAATTAATTCCTCTCTATTAATAAAAATAGGATCAGCCCCCTTTCATTTCTGATTCCCCAATATTATTGAAGGATTATCTTGATTTAATAGATTTATTTTAATAACCTGACAAAAAATTTCCCCTATAATTCTCTTATCTTATTATTATTCAAATAACTTTTTAATTATTATTATTATTATGAATTCTATCATTGGAGCTATTGGAGGTTTTAATCAAACTTCTATTCGAAAATTAATAGCTTTTTCTTCCATCAATAATTTAGGTTGAATATTATCTGCTATAATAATTAGAGAAAATTTATGAATATTTTATTTATGTATATACTCATTTTTAATTATAATTATATGTTTTTTATTCTCAATAATTAACATATTTTTTATTAATCAATTATTTTTTATTAACATAAATTATATAATTAAATTATCCTTACTAATCAACTTCTTATCTTTAGGGGGTTTACCCCCATTTATTGGATTTTTTCCCAAATGAATTATTATTAATTTCCTCCTAAATAAAAATCTTTATAATTTAGTTTTTATTTTAATTATAATAAGATTAATTTTATTATTTTTTTATCTTCGAATTATATACTCATCATTTATATTTAATTACCCAAAATTAAAATGAATTAAAATTAAAATTAAAAATAATATATTTTATTTTTTAATGATTTTTTCTTTTATTTCATTATGAGGTTTAATTTTAAGAACTTTTTTTTTTTTATAGTAATTTAAAGGTTTTAAGTTAAATAAACTAATAATCTTCAAAATTATATATAAAGAAAATTCTTTAAGCCTTAATAATTTTTCTTTATACCTTAAAATTTGCAATTTTACATCATTTATATTTGAATACAAGACCTTTTATTTTTTTTTTATTAAAATAATAAAAAAGAATTATCTCTTGTTAATAAATTTACAATTTATCGCTTATTAACTCAGCCATTTTATTTAGCGAAAATGACTTTATTCCACAAATCATAAAGATATTGGTACCTTATATTTTATTTTTGGAATTTGAAGAGGAATAGTCGGAACATCTTTAAGTTTATTAATTCGTATAGAATTAGGTAATCCTGGATCATTAATTGGAGATGATCAAATTTATAATACAATTGTTACAGCCCATGCATTTATTATAATTTTTTTTATGGTTATACCTATTATAATTGGAGGATTTGGAAACTGACTTGTACCCCTCATACTCGGAGCTCCTGATATAGCATTTCCACGAATAAATAATATAAGATTTTGATTATTACCCCCATCTCTAACTCTTTTAATTTCAAGAAGAATTGTTGAAAATGGAGTAGGAACTGGATGAACTGTCTACCCCCCCCTTTCATCCAATATTGCTCACAGAGGAAGTTCTGTTGATTTAGCAATTTTTTCCTTACATTTAGCTGGAATTTCTTCTATTTTAGGAGCAATTAATTTTATTACAACTATTATTAACATACGTATTAATGGTCTACTATTTGATCAAATACCATTATTCGTCTGATCAGTAGGAATTACAGCTCTATTATTACTTTTTTCTTTGCCTGTTCTAGCGGGAGCCATTACTATACTCTTAACTGATCGAAACTTAAATACATCCTTTTTTGACCCTGCGGGAGGGGGAGATCCAATCCTTTATCAACATTTATTTTGATTTTTTGGACATCCAGAAGTTTATATTTTAATTTTACCGGGATTTGGGATAATTTCCCATATTATTTCTCAAGAAAGAGGAAAAAAAGAAACATTTGGATCTTTAGGGATAATTTACGCAATAATAGCAATTGGACTTTTAGGATTTATTGTCTGAGCACACCATATATTCACTGTGGGCATAGATATTGATACACGGGCTTATTTTACATCAGCAACTATAATTATTGCAGTACCAACAGGAATTAAAATTTTTAGCTGATTAGCCACTTTACACGGAACTCAAATTAACTATAGACCTTCAACTTTATGAAGATTAGGATTTGTTTTTTTATTTACTGTAGGAGGACTTACAGGTGTTGTTTTAGCTAACTCATCAATTGATATTACACTCCATGACACTTATTATGTAGTAGCACACTTCCACTATGTACTTTCTATGGGAGCAGTATTTGCTATTATAGCAGGATTTATTCATTGATATCCCCTATTTACAGGACTAACTCTTAATCCTTATCTTTTAAAAATCCAATTTTTAACTATATTTATTGGAGTTAATATAACCTTTTTCCCCCAACATTTTTTAGGGTTAGCCGGTATGCCCCGTCGTTATTCAGACTATCCAGATGCCTATATCTCATGAAATATTATCTCTTCATTAGGATCATATATCTCATTATTAGCAGTAATATTAATTTTAATCATTATTTGAAAATCAATAATTACCCAACATATAATCTTATTTTCATTAAATCTACCATCATCAATCGAATGATATCAAAATTCACCCCCAGCAGAACATTCATATAACGAACTTCCTACTTTAAGAAATTTCTAATATGACAGATTATATGTAATGGGTTTAAACCCCATTTATAAAGGAATATCCTTTTTTTAGAAGTGGCAACTTGATCTAATTTAAACTTCCAAAATAGAGCTTCCCCATTAATAGAACAAATTATTTTTTTTCATGATCATACTTTAATTATTTTAATTATAATTACTGTTTTAGTTAGATATTTAATGATCAAACTATTATTCAATAAATATATCAATCGATTTTTATTAGAAGGACAAATAATTGAATTAATTTGAACAATTATCCCAGCAATTACTTTAATTTTTATTGCTTTACCTTCTTTACGACTTCTTTATCTCTTAGATGAATTAAATAATCCTTTAATTACCCTAAAGTCAATTGGCCATCAATGGTATTGAAGATATGAATACTCAGATTTTGATAATATCGAATTTGATTCTTATATAATTCCTATAAATGAAATAAATAAAAATAATTTTCGTTTATTAGATGTTGATAATCGTATTACTCTCCCTATAAATAATCAAATTCGAATTATAGTAACAGCAACAGATGTTATCCACTCTTGAACTATTCCATCCCTGGGTGTAAAAGTAGATGCTAATCCCGGTCGATTAAATCAAACTAATTTTTTTATCAATCGACCAGGAATTTATTATGGACAATGTTCAGAAATTTGCGGAGCAAATCATAGATTTATACCTATTGTAATCGAAAGAATCCCAATTAAAAATTTTATTAATTGAATTAAAAATTACTCTTCATTAAATGACTGAAAGCAAGTAATGGTCTCTTAAACCATCTTATAGTAAATTAGCACTTATTTTTAATGACAAAGAATTAGTTAAAATATAACATAAATATGTCAAATTTAAATCATTATAAATTTATAATATTCTTTTATTCCTCAAATAATACCCATTAACTGAATTATTTCTTTTTTTTTTTTTATTTGTATTTATATCATTTTTAATATTATAAATTATTTCATTTTTATTAATGTTAATAATAATGAAAAAAAAAATAATTTATTAACCCCCCAAAAAAAAATAAATTGAAAATGATAACTAATTTATTTTCAATCTTTGATCCTTTAACAAACTTATTTAATTTACCCTTAAACTGAATTAGAACATTCATTGGATTAATATTTATTCCACATTCATTTTGATTAACTCCCAATCGTTCTTTTTTTTTTTGAAATTTTATCTTAATTAAATTACACAATGAATTTAAAACATTAATAAACAAAAACTCAAATGGATCTACTTTCATCTTTATTTCTATATTCTCTTTTATCTTATTTAATAATTTATTAGGATTATTTCCCTATATTTTTACAAGAACTAGTCATTTAGTTTTATCTCTTTCTATTTCACTACCTTTATGGTTAAGATTTATATTTTATGGATGAATCAATAATACTCAACACATATTTATCCATATAATTCCCCAAGGAACACCACCTATTTTAATACCCTTTATAGTTCTAATTGAATCTATTAGAAATATTATTCGACCAGGAACTTTAGCAGTACGACTTACAGCTAATATAATTGCAGGGCATTTATTAATAACTTTATTAAGAGGTACTGGACCAAATCTTAACTCAAATTTTATTATTTTTTTAATTTTAATTCAAATTTTATTAATAATCTTAGAATCAGCTGTAGCAATTATCCAATCTTATGTAATTGCTATTCTAAGAACATTATATTCTAGAGAAGTAAACTAATGAAAAATAATTTTAATCACCCCTATCACTTAGTTGATTACAGACCTTGACCTATTATTGGCGCTATCAGAATTTTAATTTTAATAACAGGAATAATTAAATGATTCCATAATTTTAATATAAATTTACTAATTTTAGGATATATAATTATAATTTTAACCATATACCAATGATGGCGAGATATTTATCGAGAAAGAACTTTTCAAGGTAAACATACTATTATAGTAACTAAGGGATTACGATGAGGAATAATTTTATTTATTATTTCCGAAGTATTTTTTTTTATCTCATTTTTTTGAGCTTTTTTCCATAGAAGATTATCCCCAAATATTGAAATTGGCGCTATCTGACCCCCTATAAATATTATCCCATTCAACCCATTTCAAATTCCATTACTTAATACTATTATCTTAATTACATCAGGAGTAACTATTACCTGAGCTCATCATGCCATTATAATCAATAACTATTCACAAACAAGTCAAGGATTATTTTTTACTATCATCTTAGGAATTTATTTTACCACTCTTCAAACCTATGAATATCTAGAAGCTCCATTTACTATTGCTGATAGAATTTATGGATCAACATTTTTTATAGCAACAGGATTTCATGGACTTCATGTGATAATTGGAACAATATTTTTATTAATTTGTTTAATTCGACATATTAATAATCACTTCTCTCATAAACATCATTTTGGATTTGAGGCAGCAGCTTGATATTGACATTTTGTAGATGTAATTTGACTTTTCCTTTATATCTCTATTTATTGATGGGGAAATTAATTAATTATTCATATAATATATTCAGTATATTTGACTTCCAATCAAAAAGTTTAATTATTATTAATACGAATAATTCTCTTAATTTCATATTTCTCTATTATTATTATTATCATTGCTAATATTATAATATTTTTATCAATTATCTTATCAAAAAAATCATTTTTTGACCGAGAAAAAAATTCACCTTTTGAATGTGGATTTGACCCAAAATCTTCTGCCCGAATTCCATTTTCTTTACATTTTTTTTTAATTACTATAATTTTTTTAATTTTTGATGTAGAAATCGCATTAATCTTTCCAATTATTAACCTATTTAAACTAACAAATTTTGTTATTTGATCAAAAATTAGATTTTTTTTTATTACTATCTTACTTTTAGGATTATACCATGAATGAAATCAAAATATACTAAACTGAACAAATTAAAAATAGGATTATAGTTTAATCTTAAAACATTTGATTTGCAATCAAAAAATATTGAATTTCAATTTATCTTAAAATAAGAAGCAATTTGCATTTAATTTCGACTTAAAAATAGAGTTTATCAAACTCCTTATTTAATTAATTGAAACCAAAATAGAGGTATATCACTGTTAATGATAAAATTGAATTTTTAATTCCAATTAAATATTAAATATTTATAGAAATATAAAGTTTAAAATTAAGCTGCTAACTTAATTTTTAGTGGTTTAAATCCATTAATATTTCTATTTATATAGTTTAAAATAAAACATTACATTTTCATTGTAAAATTAAAAATCTTTTTTTTATAAATAAATTATTTAAAGATTTTTTAACCTCCTTAATATCTTCAATATTATACTCTAATTTTATAAGCTATTTAAATATAAAATAAATATTATAAAAATTATAAATATCCATAAAACAAATCTAAATAAATAAATTTTATAATTACTTATTTGAATCAAATTATAAAAAACAGAATATTTTTTTAAGATAAAATATAATCCTTGTCTACTATATATTTCTCTTCAACCCATATCAATATTTTTAAATAAAACTTGACTTAAATTTAAAAAATAAAAATTTAAACTATAAGTAGATAAACCAGGTAAAAATCACATTATACACAAAAAACTTCTAATTTTATATCTTATTAAAAATTTTCTTATTGAGTAAATATTTATATTACTAATAATAAATCCCATTAAAATACCTAAAATTCTTACATAAATTACTATTATTTTTATATTAAATGGCAAATAAATTATATAGGGATAAGAAAAAATTAATCATATTAAAAATCTCCCTCTAATAATTCTTATGAATAATAAAATTATTATTCTTTTTAATATAATAAAATCCTCATCATATAAACTATATACTGATAATAAATTATAATCATTAATTATTAAATATATAATTAAACGAAAACTATAAAATATAGTTAACCCCGTAGAAATATAATATAATAAAAAAATAAAAAAATTTAAATTTCTTAATCTTACCATCTCTAAAATTAAATCTTTAGAATAAAACCCAGCTAAGAAGGGAATCCCACATAAAGCTATATTAGAAACATTAAAACATAAAGAAGTTAATGGAATATAATTAGAAATACCACCCATATAACGAATATCTTGAACATCCCCCATTATATGAATAATAACCCCAGCACATATAAATAACAAAGCTTTAAATATAGCATGAGTTAATAAATGAAAAAATGCTAAATCAGGCATTCCTATTCTTAAAATTCTCATTATTAACCCTAATTGTCTTAAAGTTGACAAAGCAATAATTTTTTTTAAATCAAACTCATAATTAGCTGAAATACCAGCTATAAATATTGTTAATCCTGACAATAATAATAAAAACTTAATAAATAATATATCAACTAATAGTAAATTAAATCGAATTAATAAATAAACCCCCGCTGTAACTAAAGTAGAAGAATGAACTAAAGCTGAAACTGGGGTTGGAGCTGCTATAGCTGCAGGTAATCAAGAACTAAAAGGAATCTGAGCTCTTTTTGTTATAGCCGCTAAAATAATTATTGTTCTAATTATAATTATAATATAATCATTTACTATAAAATCCAAATAAAAATAATAATTTCAACCCCCATAATTTATTATTCAACCAATTACTATTAAAATAAAAACATCCCCAACTCGATTAGATAAAGCAGTCAATATCCCAGCATTATAAGATTTAATATTTTGATAATAAATTACTAAACAATAAGAAACTAATCCTAACCCATCTCAACCTAATAAGATTCTAATAATATTAGGACTAATAATTAATAAAATTATAGAAAATACAAATAATAAAACTAAAATAATAAAACGACTTAAATTTAATTCAGAACTTATATATCTTTTTCTATAATAAATTACTACAGAAGAAATTAGTAAAACAAATATTATAAATATCAATGATATTCAATCTAATAAAATTCTTATAACAATTCTTATAGAACTAAAAGAAATAATCTCCCACTCTAAAAAAATAATTAAATTATTAATAATAAAATAAATACACATAAAAAAATTAATTATACAAAAAAAAAATAAAAAAAAAAAACAAATAGAACAAATAGAGTATTTTTGAATAACTTAAAATGATTTTTATCATATTTCTGAAACCACAAATCAATATTTTTTTTTAAATTATTTAAGTAAAAATTATAAATATTAAAATCAAATTATTATATAATCAATTTTTAAAATTAAAATATTTAGTGGTAATCAGTGTAAAATTAATAATAAATACTCTCGTGATACCCCCATATAAAATCTATAAACCCCCGTATAATATTTTCCATGTTGGGTATATGAATAAAGATATAATCTATAACCAGCACTAAAAAAAGAAATCAATATTAATACAAATATTAAAACTCATGATCATCTTAATAATCTATTAATTAATCTAATTTCACCAATTAAATTTAATGAGGGGGGAGCTGCTATATTTGAAGATATAAATAAAAATCACCATAAACTTATTGAAGGTATAAAATTCATTATCCCCCCTCTAATAAATAATCTTCGTCTACCTAAACGTTCATAACTAATATTTGCTAAACAAAATATTCCCGAAGAACATAATCCATGTCCAATTATTAAAACATAAGAACCAATAAATCCCCAATAATTTATTGTTATAATCCCAGCAATTACTAATCCTATGTGAGCAACTGACGAATAAGCAATTAATGATTTAATATCAACCTGACAAAAACACTTTAATCTAATATATAATCCCCCCATTAATCTAATAACAACTCAAATAATATTAAACTTTAAATTTAATCTCTGTAATATTACTATAACTCGTAATAACCCATACCCCCCTAGTTTTAATATAATTCCAGCTAAAATTATTGAACCAGAAACAGGAGCTTCAACATGGGCCCTAGGTAATCATAAATGAACAAAATATATAGGTATTTTTACTAAAAAAGCTATTACCATACAAAAATATAATAAATAAATTTCTAAATTAAAAAATTTTAAAAAATATATTATAACTGAATTTATATTTAAAAAAATATAAAAAATACCCAATAATAACGGCAAAGAAACAAACAAAGTATAAAACAATAAATATAATCCAGCTTGAATACGCTCAGGTTGATACCCCCAACCAATAATTAATATTAATGTGGGAATTAAACTACCCTCAAAAAATAAATAAAATATAAATAAATTTATAACTCTAAATGTTAAATATAATATAATTAATAAAAATATTAAATTAAAAATAAAAAAATTTACATAAAAATTTACCCTCTTTAAATTTTCTCTTGCTATAATTATTAAAATACAAATTCAAATTCTTAATAAAATTAAACCATATGATAAAATATCACAAGAATAAAAATAACTTAAATTACAATAACTATCAATATTAATTATTAAATTTATAAATATAAATATTATTAAAAATAATATTATCTGAACCATTCAATATATTTGTCTATTAAAACAAAATAGAATTATAAAAATTATTATAAATAAAAATTTTATCATTTTAACTTAATTAAATTTACAATAAATTAAATCTTTGAAAATAATCATTACCATGTGTACGAATTATTGAAACTAAAATAGATAACCCTAAAGCCCCCTCACAAACAGAAAAAACTAAAAAAATTATTAATATATATATATCATATTCTATATAACTAAATAAAATAAGCATAAAAAAAAAAATTCTTAATACAAGAAATTCTAAACTTAATAAAACAATTAATAAATGTTTATGTTTACCCACAAAAATTATATTACCAAAAATAAATATAATAATAATTACAATTCCCATATTTAAAAAAATTATCATTAGTTAATTGTTTTTATAGTTTAAATTTAAAACATTGGTCTTGTAAATCAGTAATAATAATAATATTTAAAAACTTCAAAGAAAAAGAACTAATCTTTATCAATAATCTCCAAAATTATTATTTTAATTAAACTATTCTTTGATATTATAAAAATATTTATATCTTTAATAATTATCTCCCTCTCTTTTTTTATAATTTTCATAATTAATCCCCTATCCATAGGATTAATAATCTTAACTCAAACCTTATTAACATGTTTAATCTCAAGAATAATTATCAAAACTTACTGATTTTCATATATTTTATTCCTAACATTCTTAGGAGGTCTTTTAGTATTATTTATTTATGTAAGAAGAATTGCATCCAATGAAATCTTCAAAATATCAATTTTTACAAATATATATTTTTTCTTTAATTTTTTATTAGTTATCTCTATAAGAATTTTATTTATAAATAACTTACTATGAATAAATCTTAATATTAATAACCTAGAAATAGATAACCTTTTTAACATATTCTTATGATTTAATAATGAAAATAAATTTAATTTATCTAAGTTATACAATAATCAAACATTCTTAATTATAATTATATTAATTATTTATTTATTTATTACTTTAATTGCAGTAGTAAAAATTACTAATATTTTTTATGGGCCCTTACGATCTTCATTCAACTAATGAAAAATATCTTCAAACCAATTCGAAAAACTCACCCTATTTTAAAAATTATTAACATATCACTAATTGATCTACCCTCACCTTCTAATATTTCCTCATTATGAAATTTTGGCTCACTTTTAGCTATATGTTTAATTATTCAAATTATTACAGGATTATTTTTAACTATATACTACACAGCTAATATTGAATTAGCCTTTTATAGAATTAACTATATTTGCCGAAATGTAAATTATGGATGATTAATCCGAACCTTGCATGCTAATGGAGCCTCATTTTTTTTTATTTGTATTTATATTCATATTGGACGAGGAATTTATTACGAATCATTTAATTTAAAATATACATGAATAGCAGGAATTATTATCTTATTTTTACTAATAGCAACTGCCTTTATAGGATATGTTTTACCTTGGGGACAAATATCATTTTGGGGGGCAACCGTAATTACCAATCTCCTATCTGCTATTCCTTACTTAGGAACAACTTTAGTAAATTGAATCTGAGGGGGATTTGCAATTGATAATGCAACTTTAACTCGATTTTACACTCTTCATTTTATTTTACCTTTTATTATTTTAATAATAACAATAATTCATTTATTATTTCTTCACCAAACAGGAAGAAATAATCCCCTAGGTATTAATAGAAACTTAGATAAAATTCCCTTTCATCCATTTTTTACTTTTAAAGATATAATTGGATTTATTATTATTATATTTTTATTAGTTATTCTAACATTAACTAATCCCTATTTATTAGGGGATCCTGATAATTTTACACCAGCAAATCCACTAATTACCCCAGTTCATATTCAACCTGAATGATACTTTTTATTTGCTTATGCAATTTTACGATCAATTCCTAATAAATTAGGAGGTGTTATTGCATTAATCTTATCTATTTTAATTTTAATTATTTTACCCTTTACATTTTCAAAAAAAATTCAAGGAATTCAATTTTACCCAATAAATCAAATTTTATTTTGAATTATAACAACCACTATTATCTTGTTAACATGAATTGGAGCTCGACCTGTGGAAGACCCATATATTATCATGGGTCAAATTTTATCAATTATTTATTTTTCTTATTATATTATTAATCCTATTATTAGAATTTATTGAGATAAATTAATCTTTAACTAATTAAATTAATGAGCTTGTACTATAAGCATTTGTTTTGAAAACTTAAGAAAGAATAAAATTCTATTAATTTATACTAAAATAAATTAATAATTAATTTATCTTTTATAATTTTTATAATAAAAAAATTTTTAATCCCAAATAAAATATTAAAAAATTTAAAGAAATTGGTAAATAAATTTTTCAAGCTAAATATATTAATTTATCATAACGATAACGAGGTAAAGTGCCCCGAACCCAAATAAATAAAAATGAAATAAATCTTAATTTTAAATAAAAAAAAATTCTTAAACTATACCCCCCTAAATATAATAAAACAAATAATAAACTTATAAATAAAATTCTTGAATACTCAGCTAAAAAAATTAAAGCAAACCCCCCACTTCTATATTCAATATTAAACCCAGAAACTAATTCTCTCTCCCCCTCAGCAAAATCAAATGGAGTTCGATTAGTTTCAGCTAATCTCGAAGAAAATCAACATAATCTCAAAGGAATTATAAAAAAAAAAAATCAAATTAAATTTTGATAATTTATTAAATTTAATAAATTAAAATCTATAATCATAATAATTCTTGATAATAAAATTAAAGCTAAACTAACTTCATAAGAAATACTCTGAGCAACAGCACGTAACCCACCTAATAAAGAATAACTAGAATTTGATGATCATCCTGCAACTATAATAGTATAAACACTTAATCTTGTACAACATAAAAAAAATATAACCCCTAAATTAAAACTAATTAAATTAAAATAATAAGGAATTAATATCCAAATAATTAAAGATAAAATAAATCTAACCACAGGAGAAAAATAATATGATAAATAATTAGAAAATAAAGGATATACTTGTTCCCTAGTAAATAACTTAATAGCATCAGAAAAAGGTTGTATAATACCTATTAATCCTACCTTATTTGGACCTTTACGAATTTGAATGTATCCTAAAACCTTTCGCTCCAACAATACCAAAAAAGCAACTCCAATTAAAACCCCTAAAACTAAAACTAATCCCCCCAAAAAAATTATTATTAAATCAACTAATATCACTACTATCTATATAAATTAAATCATACATTTATGACTTCTAAAATCACTACACTTTTCTGCCAAAATAGTTTTTAATTTATATATTACTATTTAATAAAATTCATAAAATTAAATTTAATTTAAATACTTATTCCTTTCGTACTAAAATATCTTATTTATTTAAAGATAGAAACCAACCTGGCTCACACCGGTTTGAACTCAGATCATGTAAGATTTTAATGATCGAACAGATCAAAATCTTATACTTTTGCATATAAATTTTATCTTAATCCAACATCGAGGTCGCAAACTCTTTTTTTTATTTGAACTAAAAAAAAAAATTACGCTGTTATCCCTAAGGTAATTTTTTCTTATAATCAAAAATTTTGGATCAATTATTCACCTATCAATGAAATAATTAAAAAAAAAAGTTAATTCAATTTTTCCATCACCCCAATAAAATACTTTAAATTTATTATTTTTTTCTAACTAATATATAATTTTAATAAATTTTAATATAAAACTCTATAGGGTCTTCTCGTCTTTTAAATTTATTTTAACTTTTTAATTAAAAAATTAAATTCTTTATATAAATTAGAGACAGTATATATCTCATCCAATCCTTCATACAAGTCACCAATTAAAAGACTATTGATTATGCTACCTTTGTACAGTCAATATACTGCAGCCCTTTAATATATTATCAGTGGGCAGATTAGACTTTAAATTATTCACAAAAAGACATGTTTTTGATAAACAAGTGAATATAAAAATTTGCCGAATTCCTTTTATTTAACTTACTAAAATTAATTTTTTTTTTATTTATAATTAATACTAATTTTATCATTATAACTAATTTTATCTTATTTAAAAATTTTTTTTTATAAATAATTAAATTTCATTTATAAAATTTTTTTTTTAATAAAAAATTTTTTATAATAAAATAAAATTTTTAAACAATATAAATTTTAAAATTTTTTTATAATTTAATAATAATAATTATAAAAATTTAATTTAAAGCTTATCCCTTAAAATATAAAATTTTATTTTAAATTAATTAATTAATTAATTAATTTAAAAATTAAATTTAAAATTAAATTTTTTTCTAAAAAAACTAGATATCTTAAAAAACGATTAACATTTCACTTCTAATTAACTATTTAAAATATTTATGCAACAATAACTTTTATAATTAATTATCTCTTTTTAACTCGAGAAATATTTAAACCCAAAATAAGTATTTAATAAACTCTGATACACAAGATACAATAAATTATATTTACTTTTTAATTAATTTATTTTCAATATATTTCATAATTCTTACACAATACTAATTAACTATAAATTTTTTAATTATTTCTTTATTAATACTAAAACCCCCTATTCTAATATTAAAACTACTTTAATTATTTTTAAATTTATTAATTTTTCCCCCCAAATTAATTGAAAAATTTCAATATCATTTCAATGTAAATGAAATACTTTTTTAACAAGCTCTAATTTGTTATTTCTAGAAACACTTTCCAGTACCTCTACTTTGTTACGACTTATTCCAACTTATATATGAAAGTGACGGGCAATATGTACATATTTTAATTTTTAATCATTTTATTAAATTAAATAAAATTACATTTAAATCCACCTTCAACTAATTTTTACAAATTATTATTCATTTAAATAAATTTATTGTAATCCATTATATTCTTAATTATAATCTGCATCTTGATCTGATTTAATTTTTTTTTATAATCTAAAATATTATTTTTATCTTAAAATATTTTTTTAACAACGATATACAAAATTATAAATCAAGTAAATTTATTCGTGGATTATCAATTAATAAACAGATTCCTCTAAATAAACTAAAATACCGCCAAATTATTTAAGTTTCAATAAACTTTTACATACTATTTTAGTATTTTTAATTTAAATTTTAATAATAGGGTATCTAATCCTAGTTTTTTCACATAATTTATTAAACTATAAAAAAAAAAATTAAATTAAATAAAATAAAAATTCTACCTAATAACTTCATATTTACTTAAATTTTAAATTTATATATTAATTACTAATAAAATTCAATTTAACTTTTGTCTAACCGCAACTGCTGGCACAAAATTTGTTATTAATTTAAATATTACTAAATCTTAATTTCTTAAATTTTTAATATTAATTGCTATTTTATTACATTATTAAATATTATTTAAATAATTAAAAATTAACACTAAAATTTATATGCAAAATAAATTTTTAATAAATTTTCAAACTATAAAAATTTTTTATTTAATACTATAATTTTTTTATTTAGTTTTTTTTTTTTTTTTTATAATAAATATTTATATATACATATATATATATATATTAAATATTTAATATTAATTATTAAATTTTAAATAATTCCTCTTTTTTCCTATTTATAATATTTATATTAAAAATTAATATAAATTAAATCAATTTATAACCTTTGAAATATTTAATTAATTAATATAATTAATAATAAATTTAAAATTTAAATATATTATTTATATTTATAATATATTAAATTAATAAATTAATTTTAATAATTTAAATTAATTAAATATTTAATATATATATATATATATATATATATAAACCATTTTTAATTTTTTTTCTTATAAAAATAAA